TGGTCCCGCTATTCGGAGGTTCGAATCCTTCCGTCCCAGCGTAGATCCATTTTTTATGCTCCATTATTCCCCTAGAAAGAAATGGGGGGGCGGATAGGAGTTAATCCCTATATAATTTAATTATCTGTGTCTCTTCTAATTTCATTAACAAACGATCAAGTTCCATATTATATAGAAATGTGTTATGGAGCCAATGTTTTTTCTTTGAATCTCATTTGATTTTTGATTGATTTTTGATTTAGGTATTTCGTGTTTGACTCTACTGAAAAGTAGGAAATCGATCTAACAATTGAGGCAGGGGCGATTTATCCTATCCCTTTTATTCACTTTATGATTATGACAAGAGTCGATATTACTCAACCCCATGTTAAACCAAATGCATATCAATCATATAATATAATCATATAAAATGAGGAAATGTTTAGCTTATATGGTATATATTATTCTATTTCAATGACAAGAAAATTTTTTGGTTTTTGTGAAAAATATTTGTAATTCTTAAATTATTTAAACTGAAATTATAGATATTCTATATTATAGAATATCTATAACAGTCACAATTCTTCAGTCTATCTGATAGATACGAAAACCCCTCCCTATTTTTTTCGATTTTTCTTTTCGTAATCAGAAAGATTCAAATCTTCACTTACATCATTTTTTTATACATCTCATCTTTATACATCTCATGAAAAAAAATAGATTTCTTTATTCGTTTCTTTGATCTATTTCAAATTTCTATTTGAAATTAAATCAGTGATGAGTCAATTCAAAAAGAAAGACTGATCTTCATAGGAAGATCCAAGGTGATGCTTATTGTTCCATTTTCTATTCAAATTAAATCAAATTGAAAAATCATGTCTAAATAGGAAATTTTAAAAATAGGAATTCGTTTAATCTATCCTATTCAGTCACTTGAAGATGGAGATTCAAAAAGCTATTCGTTTCTCTATTTCTATTTCTTTCTCGTATCTATATATTATTTATGTATGTTAAAAGTATGTTAAAAATGCTGTCTTGCTAAGACTTTTTCAGAAAAATTGTTCTACATATCATATATTCATATATAGAAGAAAAGTATAGATTACGATGTCTATGGACAGCTGAAACAATGACTATTCATGATTCCATAATTGAATCAATCCATACCGGTTCCAAATTAGAGGAATGTTATGGTAAAACTTCGTTTGAAACGATGTGGTAGAAAGCAACGTGCGACTTGAAGGACACGATCCGTTGTGGATTTTTACATCCACCATTTTCGATTTGTCTAGGAATGAGGGTGCTCCTGGCTCGACATTGTTTGTTCTGTTACACTTGAACCCTTCGTTTTTTGTTGGGTTGTAAATAGTCCATGATGGAGCTTGAATAGAAAGTATTAATTCATTTCTCGGGGGCAAGGATCTAGGGTTAATGCCAATCAATTGGAGGAACAACTTCGTAAATATATGGAACATATATAGGAATCAAAAGGATCCGATTCGAGCAAGTTTACAATTCAAAAGCAAAACTTGTTGAAATTGATCAAAATTTTTCGACTCAAAGCGTATCGCGCGGGAATCGACTGTCCATAGGATTCTTTGATCGAAAGAAATCAAAAAGGGGTATGTTGCTGCCATTTTATTTTGAAAGGATTAAGAAGCGCCGAAGTAATGTCTAAACCCAATGATTAAAAATAAGGAAAGGAAAAAGGATCTAACAACAAGGAAACACCCTTTTAATTGTCTAATTGTGTCGATCGTCTCAATAACTGGATCGGACTAAAGAATCCAAATAGAATTGGAAATAGTTTAAACGAGACAAACAAAAGGGAGTAAAGACTACTCAAAAAATGAAATTGACTCAAGATTTTTCCTTTGAACTATTTGAGAGTTATCCAACTTGAGTTATGAGTACGAATGGTTTATTTTTTCATTTTCAGGAAGAAAAAAAAAGACTGAAATCATAGTCTAATTTATTTTTTAGGCCCATTTGTCATTTTATTTATTAGAATTGTATATATTGTATATATATAGACAAAACTTCGAATCAAATCATTTTTTCGTGAGCCGTATGAGGATAAAACTTCCTATACGGTTCTAGGGGGGGTATTGTTCATCTACATCTATCCCAATGAGCCGTCTATCGAATCGTTGCAATTGATGTTCGATCCCGAAGAGAAGGAAAAGATCTTAGAAAAGTGGGCTTTTATGATCCACTGAAGAATGAAACTTATTTAAATGTTCCTCTTATTCTATATTTCCTTGAAAAAGGTGCTCAACCCACAGGAACTGTTCAGAATCTTTTAAAGAAAGCGGAAGTTTTTAAGGAGCTTCCGTCTAATCAAATGAAATTCAATTAAAGAAATACCGGGGTAGCGACTTGTATATAACTTTGTCTAATTTGTCTCTACTTGTGGACCCCGCCTTTTTTTTTCTGCTGTATTCGTCTTTATTTTTCATAGTTTCCGTCGAATTCGATGATCTAGGTGGTCTATCTAGAATGACAAAACCCTAATTTTTTTATCTTATAAACTTATAAATATCAAATTAGGGCATTTCCCTTTAATTGTGTGGTTTTCATTGGAACTCGACTAACCAACAATGAATCAACTTTGCTTATTCCACTTAGATTGATGAAATACATTAGGGACTAAAAAATCCTATATTTTTTTGAATTCTTATTTTTTTTAGTCTTCCATTTACACTTTTTTACTTTTTCTATCTATGTAGATTAGATATGTAGTGACAATCCAGACAATTTTGAATATTATTGCATTGTTAAATTGAAATTCAAAGAATTTCAATTTAACAATGCAATTTCGTTTTTCGACTGTCTTCTTTTCTCAACATTTATATTGACAATATTGTATTGAACAAATATAATTCATCGTGATAAGTGAACCGGGTCTATTTATTTCTGTCCCGTAGTTTTTTGACTTTATCTTATTCAAATGATGCTTTCTTTGATACAAGAGGTTTTTGTGATTGAAAAAAAAGCTAGATAGCATAAGGGATGCTCTATCAATTTTGACAATTTTCTAACTTTTTATTTTATCTGATAATTTCTTGCATTTTCATCTAATCAAAACAGAAAAATTAATCCATTCGAAAATCTGTTTTTTTTAGATTTTTTAACTCAATGTCAATGGTTTGATTAGATTGTCAAATCTCTTTTCTCTTTGTTTAAATTCAATTAAATTGAATTTGGTTCGGGTTGTATAGATACAACCTTTGTTGAAGTTTTGTTTAATCTATAGTTTCTTCGGGTTGCTAACTCAACGGTAGAGTACTCGGCTTTTAAGTGCGGCTAGAATCTTTTACACATTTGGATGAAGTGACGAATTCGTCCATACCGTTGGTAAACTTTGGAAGACCACGACTGATCCTGAAAGGGAATAAATGGAGAACATAGCATGTCGTATCAATGGAGAGTTCTGAGGATATTTCATTCTTATCGGATTGGTGCAAAACCTTGTTCGAATTCTTGAAACGTAACAAAATAAAGTTGGGTCAAATGAATAAATGGATAGGAGCCCTGCGGCTTCAATTAATTATCAGAAAGAAAAAGCAACCAGCTTCTGTTCTTAATTTGAATAATTTAATTTCCCGATCTAATTAGACGTTAAAAATAAATTAGTGCCTGATACGGGAAGCACTTTTCCCTCCATGAGTGTATTCTATTTTTATTTTAATGAATCCTAACTATCGGCATTCTCTATTATGGACTGAGGATGTGTGTGTAAAAGAAGCAGTATATTGATAAAGAAAAAGAAAGTTTTTTCCGAAATCAAAAGAGCGATTAGGTTTAAAAAATAAAAGATTTCTAACCATCTTGTTATCCTATAACATAGACGAATTAAATAAAATGGATGGAAAAAAGATAGGGTAGAGAATCCGTTGATAAGTTTACCTGTCTCCGAGGTATCTATTCTTACTAGAATACCTTGTTTTGACTGTATCGCACTATGTATCATTTGATAACCCTTCAAATCTTCTACCTTTGATTCAAATCGAATTTCAAGTGGAGCAAATCCAAAGATATTTACAGCTAGAGAGATCTCAACAACACGACTTCCTATATCCACTTATCTTTCAGGAGTATATTTATGCATTTGCTCATAATCGTGCTTTAAGTAGATCAATTTTGTCGGAAAATCCGGGTTATGACAATAAATCAAGTTTACTGATTGTGAAACGGTTAATTACTCGAATGTATCAACAGAATCATTTTCTTATTTCTTCTAATGATTCTAACCAAAATAAATTTGGGGCGTGCAACAAGAATTTGTATTCTCAAATCATATCAGAGGGGTTTGCTTTTATTTTTGAAATTCCATTTTCTTTCCAATTTCTATCTTGTCTAGAAGGTAAAACGAACAAGATAGGAAAATCTCAGAATTTACGATCAATTCATTCAATATTTCCCTTTTTCGAGGACAATTTTTCACATTTAAATTTTGTGTTAGATATAATAATACCTCACCCCATCCATGTGGAAATCTTGGTTCAAACCCTTCGCTATTGGGTAAAAGATGCTTCTTCTTTGCATTTATTACGAGTCTTTCTCAACGAATATTGTAATTGGAATAGTCTTATTATTCCAAAGAAAGGCAGCTCCTCTTTTTCAAAAAGAAATCAAAAATTATTCTTATTCTTATATAATTCTCATGTATGTGAATACGAATCCATTTTCGTCTTTCTACGTAACCAATCTTTTCATTTACGATCAACATCTTCTGGAGTTCTTATTGAACGAATCTATTTCTATGTAAAACTAGAACGTCTTGTGAACGTCTTTGTTAAGATTAAGGATTTTCGGGCGAACCTATGGTTGGTCAAGGAACCTTTCATGCATTATATTAGGTATCAAAGAAGATCCATTCTGGCTTCAAAAGGGACATCTCTTTTCATGAATAAATGGAAATTTTACCTTGTCACTTTTTGGCAATGTCATTTTTCGCTATGGTTTTATCCAAGAACGATTTATATAAACCAATTATCCAACCATTCCTTTGAATTTTT